GTCGGAAGATACTTTGTATACATACTCATGAAAGTCTTTGAGTACTCCAGGATTCATTCAATATTAATTAGATTGAATGGATAATTGGCTTTGACTTATTTATATATGTATTTATTTATTTGTATTTATTTGAATATATAAAGAATATATAAATATTTTTAAATCTTTTACTTATATTGAACTTAGATTTATTTATAATATAAATTGAAAAATAGAAATTATGAATAAAGTACAAAAAGAAATTTTTACTTTAATCTCTAATCAAGAACGTAATAGGACGTCTTCGATTGTTTCATAGAGCCAATAGGAGACGTAGATCAAATGGGAAAAATGGGAAAGAAAAAAATAGGGGTATGCCCTAGATAGTGATCTATCTTGATTCTATATTTTTATACTTTTTACTTAATAAAATGAAGGGCACCAAAAGAAAGAATAGGTTTTATTATTACTACATGTTAGTAACATTCCTTTGATACTTCAAAGGCTAAGGCTGTCTCCGCGTATTTTGCTGGTGCTTAATGTTTTCCGATTATACAAGAAATCTTATAATTATAAGAACGTGTTATAATTGGATTTATTGGATTGTTTCATCAACAGTGTTGGGTTAGAACCCCCCGTTGACTCTGCGCCAATGATTTTTTTATTATTAGTGAACAGTAATTGAATAATTCCTTCATATTCATAGAGATAGAGGACATAATTCACATGGATATAGTAAGTCTCGCTTGGGCTGCTGTAATGGTAGTCTTTACATTTTCCCTTTCACTTGTAGTATGGGGCAGAAGTGGACTCTAGAAGTACTACTAATTGAATTTAGGAATCAAACTGTATCAATTTTTTTTATAGATCTTTCTGCAAAGCCTTTTTTTTTTATTTGAATTTCACTGTTTGTATTTCGAAAGGAATACAAATGGTAGGGAATTGATTCCAACCGTATTCTTCATAACTTTTCTATTTCGATGAACCGACTCTTACCAAAGTTATATATGGGAAATGGGGAAGAACGGAACCTTTTTTTGTTTTTCCCTTTACTGTTCAAAGAAAAAAGAAATCTGTTATTACATGGATACCCTTATGGGAAACAACATAGTGGTTGTCCAACGAGATACTACAACTACACATAATAAAACATTGTCTTGGGCGAGTCACATATTGCGCACTTACCGCTTGTTTTATTATGTGGTTTATTATTTTATAAATTTTATTTAGGCTATGCTTGCTTTATTGAACTCATTTCATATCATGGTTCAAACGTTAAAATCGGTGAGGTTTACTAATCCTTTTCGAAATCCGAAGAAGTTCCCACGGAACCCCCCGGATCCTATGTCAACTGCTCAATCAATTACTTCTTTGTCGGAATGCTAACAAAAAGATTACTTGCTTTTATTTTACCCATACCCTTTTCTCCTTCATTGATTTTATTCTTTCTTTCAATGGATATCGGGATTCATATTAAAAAAAATCCGAAATACAGGAATTAGAATCGTAAGAATAAGAGCTGTCTTTCGATTATTTCAGATTATTAATTGGAATCAACACAAATCAAATAGAACTAGATGAAGAAATAGAATTGGGACACGACACTATGTAATTATATAGATGGAATTGATAGCTATATATATGAAGATAATAATGTAGATTAATATATATTAAATTAACCTGTATCTTCAGACAGTAAACTTTATACAGTACAATAACAATACTAGATAGTATGGTAGAAAGATTCATATTTTTCTTTCTACCATACTATCGTCTCTCATAGAACACTGCTGATTCTATTTCGCTCATTTCATTCATTTAAGACGCGAAATTTGAATCTTTTTCGTTTTATTTCTTTTCTTCAATCATTGATAAGAACTAAAAAGTCAAGTTTAATTCAAATTAATCGCTCTGACTTACTGTTTTTACGTATATTATAAGTAAAAAAGCAGTAGGAACTAGAATGAACAGTGCAGTAGCAATAAATGCAAGAATATTTACTTCCATAATTTCATCGTTTCATTTTTCTTTAATTGGCAATAACTCGGGATTTAATCCCATAGAGATGATAAATCTTTCGTCTGTAAATTCAATGGGATGAATTACGTCTCGATGTAATCGAATCGATCAATATCATGAATAACAATATCTGGGCTATCAAATCGATTCATCGTCAAGAATTGAATAGTATAACATAGGAAGATCTTTTATCCATACCGAATTCAAATTCCTGATCCAATCAAAAATTCCTTTAAATTAATTTCTCTTTTTATTTATCATTCTTTTCTATAACTTACCGCCTTCCTTGTACAATCATCTGATCCTTGTACAACCATCTGATGAAGTATCATCTAACCGCCTTTACACTTACCTTACCATTGATTTTAACCAAACCCAAACAAACAATCGAATCGAAATGAAAAAAAAAAAATAAGAGGGATCCCGCTGGTAATGCAATTCTGCTATTTGTACTCCCTTTCACAGAAAAATGGAGAGACGAATTGATGTATTTTTTTATTGG